AATGAATTGCCTGATAAAAAGGATTACCTTGATAGGGTAAATCATGAAATTTATAATTTCATTCATTATATTTAACAGAATTAAACTGTTTCCAAAAGAATCAAAATCTATTGTGCATCGTACACTAAAATATAAAAAGATAAGCTAATTAAGCTATTGGGTTCATACCCCACTTATAAAGGTTATAATCCTTTTCTTTTTAATTAAAAAAATTTCAAACAATATTTTTATTATTACTTTAATATTTGGAACTTTAGTTACAATTTCTTCAAATTCTTGATTAGGAGCTTGAATAGGGTTAGAAATTAATTTATTATCATTTATCCCCCTAATAAATGATAATAAAAAAAATTTATTAACCTCAGAAAGCTCATTAAAGTATTTTTTAACTCAAGCATTTGCCTCTTCAATTTTATTATTTGCTATTATTATCTTAATATTTTTTTTTAATAATAATCTTTCACAATTTTATAGATTAAACGAAATTTTAATTTTATCAACATTAATATTAAAAAGAGGAGCTGCTCCTTTTCATTTTTGATTTCCTGAGGTTATAGAAGGATTATCTTGAATTAATGGATTAATTTTAATAACCTGACAAAAAATTGCACCTTTAATATTAATTTCATATAATTTTTGTTATAATTTTTTTATAATATCAATTATTTTATCAATATTAATTGGGTCATTAGGAGGATTAAATCAAACATCAATTCGTAAATTAATAGCTTTTTCATCAATTAATCATTTAGGGTGAATATTATTAGCAATAATAAATAATGAATTATTATGAATAACTTATTTTTTATTATATTCTTTACTATCAATTTCAATTATTATAATATTTAATAATTTTAAATTATTTTATTTTAATCAAATTTTTAACATTTCAATAATAAATCCAATTATTAAATTTTTAATTTTTTTAAATTTATTATCTTTAGGAGGATTACCCCCATTTTTAGGATTTTTACCAAAATGATTAGTAATTCAAAATTTAACTAGTATAAATCAATTATTTATTTTAACTGTTTCTGTTTGTTTAACATTAATTACTTTATATTTTTATTTGCGATTATCATATAGAATTTTTATATTAAATTATCAAAAAAATACATGAATATTAAAAAATACATACAATATAAAAATCTCATCTATAAGTTTAATTTTAAACTTTATTTCTATTGGAGGATTATTAATAATTTTAATATTTTATATAATTTTATAAGAATTTAAGTTAAATAAACTAATAGCCTTCAAAGCTGAAAATATTTGTATTAATCTTTTAATTCTTAAGCTTTAATAAATTATTTATTCCTTTAGAATTGCAGTCTAATATCATTATTGACTATAAAGCCTGATTAAAGAGATATTTCCCATAAATAAATTTACAATTTATTGCCTAAACTTCAGCCATTTAATCGCGACAATGATTATTTTCAACAAATCATAAGGATATTGGAACTTTATATTTTATTTTCGGAGCCTGAGCTGGAATAGTCGGAACTTCATTAAGTATTCTTATTCGAGCTGAATTAGGACATCCAGGAGCTTTTATTGGAGATGATCAAATTTATAATGTTATTGTAACTGCTCATGCATTTATTATAATTTTTTTTATAGTTATACCTATTATAATTGGAGGGTTTGGAAACTGATTAGTACCATTAATATTAGGAGCTCCTGATATAGCTTTCCCTCGTATAAATAATATAAGTTTTTGAATATTACCTCCTTCTTTAACTCTTTTAATTTCTAGAAGTATAGTAGAAAATGGAGCTGGAACAGGATGAACTGTTTACCCACCTCTATCATCAGGAATTGCTCATGCTGGGGCTTCTGTTGATTTAGCAATTTTTTCTCTTCATTTAGCCGGAATTTCTTCAATTTTAGGGGCTGTAAATTTTATTACAACAGTTATTAATATACGATCTCCAGGTATTACATTAGATCGAATACCTTTATTTGTATGATCAGTAGTAATTACAGCTGTATTATTATTATTATCTTTACCAGTATTAGCAGGGGCTATTACTATATTATTAACTGATCGAAATTTAAATACATCTTTCTTTGACCCTGCAGGAGGTGGAGACCCAATTTTATATCAACACTTATTTTGATTTTTTGGACATCCTGAAGTTTACATTTTAATTTTACCAGGATTTGGAATAATTTCACATATTATTACTCAAGAAAGAGGTAAAAAGGAAACATTTGGAAATTTAGGAATAATTTATGCTATATTAGCAATTGGATTATTAGGGTTTATTGTTTGAGCTCATCATATATTTACTGTTGGAATAGACGTAGATACTCGAGCTTATTTTACCTCAGCTACTATAATTATTGCTGTACCAACAGGAATTAAAATTTTTAGTTGATTAGCTACACTACATGGAACACAATTAACATATAGACCAGCTATATTATGAGCATTTGGATTTGTTTTCTTATTTACTGTAGGAGGATTAACCGGAGTAGTTTTAGCTAATTCTTC